ATCCGGGAAAAATTGCATCTATTTTGTATCCTTTTGGCGGCATGGCCGAGTGGTAAGGCGGGGGACTGCAAATCCTTTTTCCCCAGTTCAAATCCGGGTGTCGCCTGAATCACCAAAAAACTCGAAATCATAATCGATTTATTGGATTGGTTTCTCAATAGGGTTCTACCGAACCCCCTTTTGACTCTGCGACATTAATTCCACTATTATTAGTGAGTAATAATGGAATAATTCCTTCGTATTTATAGAGATTAGGGGACATAATGCACATGGATATAGTAAGTCTCGCTTGGGCTGCTTTAATGGTAGTCTTTACATTTTCCCTTTCACTCGTAGTGTGGGGAAGAAGTGGGCTTTAGAAGTACTACTAATTGAGTTCAGGAATCAAACCCGCTTGTTTTATAGATCGTTCTGCAACGCATTTTGAACTATTAAAAATCAAAACTCTGAATTTGGAATCCCATTGGATTCCAATGGAATAATCTATGATAGGAATCATACTCTTTCAATCCAAGAGATATTTCATTGATTCCCGTCTTTGTACTTCGAAAAGAAAGGGATTCAGATGATTCGAAATTGATTCCAACCTAAAATTCTTCCGAAATTTTCTATTTCAATCAATGGGAGTGGGCTCTTACTATCTTTATAGACGGATACTAAGGAAGACCGGACCTTTTTCTTTTTTTTTTTTTTATTTATTTCCCTCTTGACTCTTCAAAAAAGAAGTCGTTTTGTTAAGCGTATACGCACTTTCTATAAGAAATGATATAGAGATAGTGGTTGTTTAAGGAGAGACTGGGCAATAATAAGATCTTGCCTCGGGCGAGTTACATATCGGACATTTACCCTTTGGTTTCTATTCTAATTTTAGAAAGGCGGTTTATGCTTTATCGCTTTATTTCATATGGCGTTAAAAATAGGCGAGGTTTCCCCTTACTTATTAGTAAAAGGAAAGGAATTAGAATCCTAAAATAAGAATTATTTCAGATTGAGCGGAACAAATAGATGTAGCAAATTGGGTCTTATGTAAATTCCATAGAATATATGGAATATATTGATATGGAATATATGGAAATGGAATTAATATACACATATAGGAAGAGAATATTGTAGATTGATATATAATATAGAAACTTAAGCGTTTATCTTTATTCTAGATTACAACTTTATAGACTAAGAGATAGATAGTATGGTAGAAAAATGCATTTTTCTACCATACTATCTATCTCTTAGATAATTTCCGATTATAGTGCGCTCATTTCATTTAAGTTAAGACGTGAAATTGAATCCCTTTCATTTTACTTCGTAAATTTTTGATAAGAACTTGGAAGGAAAGTTTGATTCAAATTCATTTGAAAATTCAATTGAATTAATCATTTTGACTGACTGTTTTTACGTAAATGATAAGTAGAAAAGCGGTAGGAACTAGAATGAATAGTGCAGTAGCAATAAATGCAAGAATATTTACTTCCATAATCTCATCAGTTTTTTACTTCGCAATAACTCGGGATTTAATCCCCTAGAGATGATAAATCTTTCGCCTATCGTCTGTAAATTCAATGAATGAATTACCTCTCGATGATCTTGAACCGGATCACTATCATGAATAACAATATCTGATCTATCAAATCAACCCGTCGTCAAGACTTGAATAGTATAACATAGGAAGTTCTTTTATCCATACCGAATCAAAATTTTGATTCCTAACTCAATTACTCCAAAATGAGATTTATCATCCGTTTCCTTGTTTTTTCTATAACCCACCTTGCGTCTTCCTTGGACAATCTTCTGATGAAGGATCATCAGATTGCCTTTCCACTTCAATTAATTACATAGTTCCAAACCTAACAAACAAAAAAAGCGAGGTGGAAAAATAGGAAAGAAAAAAGAAATCAAGACTCCTTTTTGCTTTGGGAATGGAAGTATATCCCTCGACATTCTTTACTAGTTCATAGAAAGGGAAAAATTGATTTTTGTATTTATTGGATCCGTCGGGACTGGCGGGGCTCGAACCCGCAGCTTCCGCCTTGACAGGGCGGTGCTCTAACCGATTGAACTACAATCCCAGGGAAATAAGGGATCTGGCAGAAATTTGGATTCTTTTTTATCTTCGTATGGGGTCTTTCTAAAGGACAAGGGGTTTTATACTATCTCATGGTAGATTGATGCGGTTTATTGGGCCGAGCTGGATTTGAACCAGCGTAGACATATTGCCAACGAATTTACAGTCCGTCCCCATTAACCGCTCGGGCATCGACCCAGGAAGAATCCATTAAAATTTTTTTTATAGGCTTATTGGTAATCCATGATCAACTTCCTTTCGTAGTACCCTACCCCCAGGGGAATTCGAATCCCCGCTGCCTCCTTGAAAGAGAGATGTCCTAAACCACTAGACGATGGGGGCCAACTTGACCAACCGCCCTCATACTATCATCATAGTATGATCCGTTTTTTGAAATTGTCAATATAATGGAATGATCAGATCCGAGGGATCTTTCCG